ATTTTAGTGATAGGTTCTATAGGAATTGGACGATCCTGTTTGGTAAAATACCTAGCGACAAACTCCTATGTTCCTTTCATTACGGTATTTCCGAACAAGTTCCTGGATGACAAGCCTAAAGGTTATCCTATTGATGATATTGATGATAGTGATGATAGTGATGATAGTGACGATACCTATATTTATGATAGTTACGATATTTCTATTGATGGTAGTGATGATGACCTTGATATTGATACGGAGCTGCTAACTATGTATATGACGCCAGAAATAGACCAATTTGATATCACCCTTCAATTCGAATTAGCAAAAGCAATGTCTCCTTGCATAATATGGATTCCAAACATTCATGATCTGCATGTGAATGAGTCGAATTACTTATCCCTCGGTTCCCTCGGTCTATTAGAGAACTATCTCTCCAGGGATTGTGAAAGATGTTCCACTGGAAAGATTCTTGTTATTGCTTCGACTCATATTCCCCAAAAAGTGGATCCCGCTCTAATAGCTCCGAATAAATTCAATACATGCATTAAGATACGAAGGCTTCTTCTTCCACAACAACGAAAGCACTTTTTCATTCTTTCATATACTAGGGGATTTCACTTGGAAAAGAGGATGTTCCATACTAACGGATTCGGGTCCATAACCATGGGTTCCAATGCGCGAGATCTTGTAGCACTTATCAATGAGGCCCTATCAATTAGTATTACACAGAAGAAATCCATTATAGAAACTAATACAATTAGATCAGCTCTTCATAGAAAAACTTGGGATTTTCGATCCCAGATAAGATCGGTTCAGGATCATGGGATCCTTTTCTATCAGATAGGAAGGGCTGTTGCACAAAATGTACTTCTAAGTAATTGCCCCATAGATCCTATATCTATCTATATGAAGAAGAATTCATGTAAGGGAGGGGATTCTTATTTGTACAAATGGTACTTCGAACTTGGAACGAGCATGAAGAAATTAACGATACTTCTTTATCTTTTGAGTTGTTCTGCCGGATCGGTCGCTCAAGATCTTTGGTCTTCATCCAGACCCAATGAAAAGAATTGGATCACTTCTTATGGATTCGTTGAGAATGATTCTGATCTAGTTCATGGCCTCTTACTATTATTACTATTAGAAGTAGAAGGCGCTCTGGCTCTGGCGGGATCCTCACGGACAGAAAAAGATTGCAGTCAGTTTGATAATAATCGAGTGACATTACTTCTTCGGTCCGAACCAAGGAATCAGTTAGATATGATGCAAAATGGATCTTGTTCTATCGTTGATCAGAGATTTCTATATGAAAAATACGAATCGGAGTTTGAAGAAGGGGCCCTCGATCCGCAACAGATAGAGGAGGATTTATTCAATCACATAGTTTGGGCTCCTAGAATATGGCGCCCTTGTGGCAATCTATTTGATTGTATCGAAAGGCCCACTGAATTGGGATTTCCCTATTGGACTGGGTCATTTCGGGGCAAACGGATCATTTCTCATAAAGAGGATGAGCTTCAAGAGAATGATTCGGAGTTCTTGCAGAGTGGAACCATGCAGTACCAGACACGAGATAGATCTTCCAAAGAACAAGGCTTTTTTCGAACAAGCCAATTCATTTGGGACCCTGCGGATCCACTCTTTTCCCTATTCAAAGATCAGCCCTTTGTCTCTGTGTTTTCACGTCGAGAATTCTTTGCAGATGAAGAGATGTCAAAGGGGCTTATTGCTTCCCAAACAAATCCTCTGACATCTATATATAAACGCTGGTTCATCAAGAATACGCAAGAAAAGCACTTCGAATTGTTGATTCATCGCCAGAGATGGTTTAGAACCAATAGTTCATTATCTAATGGATCTTTCCGTTCTAATACTCTATCCGAGAGTTATCAGTATTTATCAAATCTGTTCCTATCTAACGGAACGCTATTGGATCAAATGACAAAGACATTGTTGAGAAAGAGATGGCTTTTCCCGGATGAAATGAAACATTTGATTCATGTAACAGGAGAAAGATTCCCCATTCCTTAGCCGTAAAGATATGTGCCCATGAAAGGGGGGGGATTCAGTGGAACAGAATTGGCCGGATGGTAGAGTCGTGGAAACACTTGTTTCTTCCATCTTTTTGACCTTAGCTCCATGGAACAATATGCTACTGCTGAAACATGGAAGAATTGAAATCTTAGATCACTATGTGTGGATGATATGAACTGCCTAAATAAGAATTCTTGAACGGCGAAAGAGCCTATTACTCGCTACATCAAACAATTTCTACTAATGAAACTATGTAAATCCATCGGAAAATACGCATGTCCGCTGAAATGGTTGTTGCTATCTGCTCCAATAACGAATCATTGGTTTCATTGAATAATTAAAGAAAATAGATAGACCTTTCTCTTCGTCTCAGGTCGATGGATCTTCTCAATTGGAAGATCTCCCATATGGATAATACACATTCCAGTTGACCGAGCCTCATTCTCATTGTTTTGTTCCGAAGCAAAGATATCCACGGAGG